AATTACATTTTTGCAATAATGTAAATTAGCAAAAAAGAAAGCGTAATTTCATGCCCAAATAACTACCAGAGGTTTTCCTGTTTCCGGGGGTTTTCAGGAGTCTTAGTGATCTCTCGAGTTATGGGGGGTAGGGGGGTTTTACGCGCAAGAAAAAGGGGGATATAATAGATATCATTCGAGTGAACAAGCACTATTTATGCTCTTGATATTAATATATGCAATTCCTATGTAAAGTCTTTCCAACTCTCAAATAATTTACGTAGTTTCATTTCGCTATATGCTCACGCTTGTTAGTTATTACCGTGTGCGCTCTGTTATGTCAATTGAAAGGAAAAAGAAAAAAAAGACCACATGCGCCTGTGGAGTGAACGCCCGGCATGCTGAGTCATCTCGCTTATGTACTCCACCATTAATCTATGTAAGTGTCGATGAAAGTGCGGTGAGTAACGCAGGTTGTGTTCCTGACCGAGGAACCAAATGCCGGGAATAGTGCACTGTGTGAAACCCCCACAAATACTTGTCCCTCACCTTCAATAACCGTTAGCAATATAGAAATCAACTGATGGTCGGTTCTTACTACATCGTATACTTAAATCGACGGGTTGTGGAAAAACGTATATCTTAACCCATGGTTAAGATGTGTTCGGTCTTAAATTTCGTTTATCCATCCCTGAGTTAATATAGATGATTATTATCTTACTGTAGCTTCATATATACCTTGTATATATGATGATATATGAGGGGTTTACTACTATATATGTTGATTATACATATACATGTCCTAGAAAGCCAGTTAAATGGTTAAAATAAATATGTGGGGATAATACATATATGTATTAGCTACATATCTGATATAAGTACATACGCGCAAAGATTAGTTTAGTTTAGAATCCTAGCTTTGGGAGCTAGGGGTGGGAGTTAGAATCTCCTTTCTTTGAGCAGTAGGGGTGGGAGTTAGAATCTCCTTTCTTTGAGCAGTAGGGGGGACTCTAACCTCCGGCATCCGGCTTACAAGACCGGCGCTCTTACATATACATGTCCTAGAAAGCCAGTTAAATGGTTAAAATAAATATGTGGGGATAATACATATATGTATTAGCTACATATCTGATATAAGTACATACGCGCAAAGATTAGTTTAGTTTAGAATCCTAGCTTTGGGAGCTAGATATCTGATATAAGTACATACGCGCAAAGATTAGTTTAGTTTAGAATCCTAGCTTTGGGAGCTAGGGGTGGGAGTTAGAATCTCCTTTCTTTGAGCAGTAGGGGTGGGAGTTAGAATCTCCTTTCTTTGAGCAGTAGGGGGGACTCTAACCTCCGGCATCCGGCTTACAAGACCGGCGCTCTTACGCTGAGCTACTAGTGCACGATCATCCAAGGGCCTTATTTTCTATTCATCCGGCTAGTGGTGAGAGGACCAGGAAGAGGGAAAAATATAAGACGGATGCAATTTGGCCAATGATAATGTATGGATGTTCCACGGGCATGCCTCCGATTCATGTGAGGATAGCAAGGTTTGCGATAAGAGTTCAGAATAGAAATTGTGTTAGGGGGCGGAAGGTAAGTCCCCGTTGTTTAGAGGTGTGCAAGGCGGGTACGACCATAAGGATAAGGATGGAGGCAAGGAGGGCTAGTACGCCCCCTAGTTTATTTGGGATGGATCGCAAAATTGCGTAGGCAAACAGAAAGTATCATTCAGGCTTGATATGGGGCGGGGTGACTAGGGGGTTGGCGGGGGTGAAGTTGTCAGGGTCCCCCAGGAGGTTGGGGAAAAATAGTGCCAGGGTTGTTAGGCCGATGACTAAAGCTGCAAAGCCAAGAAGGTCTTTGTACGAAAAGTAGGGGTGGAATGAGATTTTGTCAGCATCTGAATTCAGGCCAAGGGGGTTAGTTGAGCCCGTCTGGTGTAGGAAAAGAAGGTGTACTAAAGTGGCGCCTGCGATAACAAAGGGGAAAAGGAAGTGAAAGGCAAAAAATCGGGTTAGCGTAGCGTTGTCAACTGAGAAGCCCCCTCAGAGTCATTGGACAAGAGAGTTCCCGATATATGGTACTGCAGAGAGGAGGTTGGTGATAACGGTTGCCCCTCAAAAGGATATTTGTCCTCAGGGTAAGACGTAGCCCACGAAAGCTGTTATTATTACGAGTAATAGTAAAATAACACCGATGTTTCATGTTTCTTTATAGAGATAAGAGCCGTAATACAGCCCGCGGCCGACGTGCATATAAATGCAGATGAAGAAAAAGGAGGCGCCGTTGGCGTGGAGATTGCGAATGAGCCAGCCGTAGTTGACGTCTCGACAAATGTGACCAACAGAGGAGAAGGCAGTTGTGATGTCGGAGGTATAATGTATGGCGAGGAAGAGTCCTGTAAGGATTTGAATAATTAAGCAAAGGCCGAGCAGGGAGCCAAAGTTTCACCAGACTGAGATGTTAGAGGGGGCGGGCAGATCAACTAGTGCGTTATTTGCGATTTTTAATAGCGGGTGGGTTTTTCGTAGGCTTGTCATTATAGGTTTTTGTAGTTGAATAACAACGGTGGTTTTTCAAGCCATTAGTCTTGGTTAAAGTCCTGGCAGGAATTATGACCTATCTTATGTCTTTGTTCTTATTGGGGTTAGTGTTGGGTGTAGCAGCTGTTGCTTCTAGTCCTTCCCCCTATTTTGCTGCCTTGGGGTTGGTAGTTGTAGCGGGTCTGGGGTGTGGTGTTTTAGTTGGCCATGGGGGCCCTTTTTTATCCCTAGTTTTATTTTTAATTTACTTGGGGGGCATACTAGTTGTATTTGCATATTCAGCGGCTTTAGCTGCTGAGCCCTTTCCGGAGGGGTGAGGGAGTCGGCCTGTTGTGGCATATATAGCCCTATACATTCTTGGGGTGTGTCTGGCGGCTAGTGCGGTGTGAGGGGGGTGATATGAGTCGTCGTGAGTACCGGCTGAGGAATTTGGGGAGTTCTCCACGTTTCGTGGAGATATCGGAGGGGTGGCCATAATATACTCGTTGGGGGGAGGGATGCTTGTGATCAGTGCCTGGGTGTTGTTGCTCACGTTGTTTGTTGTTTTAGAGCTAACGCGGGGGTTAAGCCGAGGGGCCCTTCGGGCGGTCTAGTACGTAATTGCCAGGAGGGAGAGGGCAAGAGAAAGAAGGAAGAGGGTCAAGTAGGTTTTAATTAGTCCTTGTTGCGTGTTACTAATGGTGGTTACTAGGGGGATGTTGGAGGAAGCCAGAGCTTTGGGGCCCACACTTTCAATTCAGGCTTGGTCAAGTATTTGGCTGGCAATTGTTTGTCCTAAGACAAGGTTAAGTTTAGGGGCAAGTCGGTGGACGACGGGCGGGAAGAATCCGAGCATGTTGGAAAAGTGGTGAAGGGGCAAACTTGGTGTTTTTTGGAACTGCTTGTTCGTTAAGGAGGCTAGTTCTAGGGCGAGGAGGAGGCCCGCAACTGTGACCAGAAGGGCGGCTAGTTTGAGCAGGGGAGGTATCGTCATGATGGGGGTTTTTAGTGGGGTAATACTTGAGGTAATTAAAAGACCAGCAACGATGCTTCCTCACGCAAGTCGTTTGATGGGATTAATGACTGCGGGATTATTTTCATTAAGGGGGGAGAGAGAATTAAACCGGGGGTAACCCATAGACACAAAAAAGACCACCCGGAGGCTGTAGATGGCTGTAAAGGAGGTGGCTAGGAGAGTGAGAACAAGGGCTCAGGCGTTTAGGTGGGATGTGTTTAGGGCTTCAATGATTGCGTCTTTTGAGAAAAACCCCGCGAGAAAGGGGGTGCCGGTAAGAGCAAGGCTCCCGACTGTAAGACAAGAAGAGGTGAGGGGGGTAAGATGGTGCATGCCCCCTATTTTGCGGATATCCTGCTCATCATTCAGGCTATGGATTACTGAGCCGGAGCAGAGGAACAGTATTGCCTTAAAAAAGGCATGTGTACAGATGTGTAGGAAAGCGAGCTGTGGCTGGTTTAGTCCGATGGTTACTATTATTAGTCCCAGCTGGCTTGATGTTGAGAAGGCAATAATTTTCTTAATGTCATTTTGGGTTAAAGCACAGGCGGCTGTAAATAGGGTGGTGAGGGCCCCCAGGCAGAGGCAGGTGGTTAAGGCGGTTTGGTTTCCTTCTAGCAGAGGGCTCATCCGGACTAGTAAAAAAATACCAGCAACGACTATGGTGCTGGAGTGTAGTAGGGCAGATACCGGCGTAGGACCTTCCATGGCCGCGGGTAACCACGGATGGAGCCCAAACTGGGCGGACTTGCCGGCGGCGGCAAGAATTAGTCCTAATAGAGGGCAAGTGAGGTCGAAGTCTTTAGAGGCTGCAAAAATCTGCTGTATCTCTCAGGAGTTCAGGGTTATTGCCATTCATGCTATGGCAAAGATCAGGCCGATGTCTCCGATTCGGTTATAAATAACGGCTTGAAGTGCGGCGGTGTTAGCATCGGCTCGGCCGTACCATCACCCAATGAGAAGAAAGGATATAATACCAACCCCCTCCCACCCAATAAACAGTTGAAATATATTATTAGCTGTTACTAGGATAACCATGGCGATAAGAAAGACTAGAAGATATTTGAAAAAGCGGTTCATGTTGGGGTCTGCATGTATATACCATGATGCAAACTCTAGAATTGACCAGGTCACATAAAGGGCGATGGGGATAAAGATGACAGAGTAGTGGTCAAATTTAAGGCTGATGTTGACATCAAAGCAGGTTGTATTTATTCAACTTCATGAGGTAATAATTGTCTCTGTGCCTTCATTAAAGAACAAAAATAGGGGGAGGAGGCTAACGAAGAAGGCTAGTTTTACTGCTGTTTTAACATGAGAGATTGGTCAGGTGGGGCTTTGGGTGCGCGGGGAAAGGGTTGAGAGTACGGGGTACGTTAATAGTGCAAAAATAATAATTAGGCTAGAGGTTATTATAAGCGAAGTAGGGTGCATAGCTACCACTTGGATTTGCACCAAGAGTTTTTGGTTCCTAAGACCAAGGGATGAGCTGTTATCCTTTAGAAGCAGGTCGAGGGAGCCCGGGGGTCCAACCAGGGTCGCGGAGATTAGCAGTCTTCGTTGCTGGCGAGCCTCTCTCGGTGGATAAGGGGGCTTTAACCCCTGTCTTTAGAATCACAATCTAATATTTTGGTAAACTATATCTACATGAGGCTCACCCTCAGACTAGCTCAGGCTTCATAACAAGCATAAGTAGTGGAAGAAGGTGAAGGGCCAGGAGAAGATGTTCTCGGGTGTGAGAGGGGGACAAGGCAATAATATGTGCGGGAAGGGGGCCCCGTTGGGTCATAAGAAATATGTAGAGAGAGTAGCTTGCGGTAATTAGGGTGCCTGCTCCGGTTAATAGGAGAGTTCACCAGGACCAGTTGAATATAGAGGCAATAATTATAATCTCCCCCATTAGATTGGGCAGAGGGGGAAGTGCCAGGTTGGCAAGACTTGCAATAAATCACCAGGTTGTTATGAGTGGTAGTGCCACTTGTAGTCCTCGAGCTAGGAGTATGGTTCGGCTGTGTGTTCGCTCATAGTTTGTATTAGCAAGACAGAAGAGTGCTGAGGATGCGAGGCCATGGGCAATCATAAGAATTAGGGCCCCGGTGAAGCCTCAGGGGGTTTGAATAAGAATACCCCCTACAACCAGGCCTATGTGGCTTACGGAGGAGTAAGCGATGAGCGACTTCAAGTCTGTTTGACGCAGGCAAATTGAGCCCGTCATAATTACACCCCAAAGGGCAAAGACGATAAAGGGGTAGCTCAGTTCTTGGGTTAAGGGGTCTAACATGACGATTATTCGTATTATTCCGTAACCCCCCAACTTTAGAAGTACTGCTGCAAGGACTATTGAGCCTGCAACTGGGGCCTCGACGTGTGCTTTAGGTAGTCAGAGATGGACTCCGTACAGGGGCATTTTCACTAAAAATGCAAGAAGACAGCCTACCCATCACAGCTTGTCTGCGTATGATGTAAGTTGAATAGGGTCTGAGTATTGGAGGGTGATCAAGGACAGGGTGCCCGCGCTGTTTTGAAGTAGGAGGAGGGCGACTAGAAGAGGAAGAGACCCTGCAAGTGTATAGAAGAGGAAATATACACCTGCGTTCAGCCGCTCGGTTTGATTACCCCAGCGGGTAATAATAATTAGTGTGGGGATAAGGGTAGCCTCAAATATGATGTAGAACATAATAATTTCGGTGGCCCCGAAGGCCATAATAAGAAAGATTTGAAGGGACGTTAATAGGGTAATATAGGTGCGTTGGCGATTGATAGGTTCGAGTGCGGTGTGGTTCTGGCTTGCCATAATTATAAGAGGGAGCAGTCAGCAGGTGAGGACCAAGAGGGGGGTGGACAGGGGGTCTGTGGCCATATAGCCATTTAGGCTGGATCAGCCAGTTTCGGACGTGTTTGCTAGTCAAGAAAGGCTAAGTAGGGCAATAATAAGACTTTGAGTAAGAGTTGTGGGTCACAGCCACTGGGGTTTAACTGCCCAGGCGGTGGGTACTAGCATAAGAGTAGGAATTAAGATTTTTAGCATTGTAGGAGGTTGAGGCTTTGAAGGTGATCTGTGCCGTGGGTTCGGGCGGTGGCTACTAGCAGGGCGAGGCCTGCGCTTGCTTCACAAGCCGAAAATGCTAATAGGAGCAAGGGGGTGGCGGAGAGGTTTGTAGCCCCCAGTTGTAAGGCCCAGAGGGAGAGGGCAATAAATAAAGAAAGTATTATGCCTTCTAAGCAGAGAAGGGCGGAGAGTAGGTGGGTGCGGTGAAAGGCCAGGCCGGTTAGTCCTAGTATAAAAGCCGAGGAGAAGGCAAAGTGAACAGGGGTCATTAGGTAATTGCGGACTTTAACCACAAGCTTTTGAGCCGAAATCAAAGGTTCTCCTTAAACTAATTGCCTATTCAGCTCATTCTAGGCCCCCTTGGAGCCACTCATAAATCAGACCTAAGGTGAGGAGAGCTAGGACGGCTGTGGCCCAGAGGAACGTTAATAAGGGGGACGCTAGTTGGTCTCCCCAGGGGAGGGGGAGCAAGAGGGCAATTTCTAAGTCAAATAGAAGAAAGAGGATTGCGATTAGGAAAAACCGTAATGAAAAGGGGAGGCGGGCCGTCCCGAGCGGGTCAAAGCCGCACTCGTAGGGTGATAGCTTTTCGTGATCGGGGGTCATTTGGGGAAGCCAGAAGGACACAAGGGTCAAGATGACGGAGGGGGCTGCGGTAATAGTGATTACAGTTGTGATTAGGTTCATTATCTTTCCTTGGGCTCTAACCAAGGCCGGACGATTGGAAGTCGCGTATACTGACTTGTACTAGAAAGATTAGGACCCTCATCAGTAGATGGAGATATATAGGAATAGTCAGACAACGTCTACGAAATGTCAGTATCAGGCGGCTGCTTCAAACCCGAAGTGGTGTTCTGCTGTAAAATGGTAGCGAATTTGGCGGAGTAAACAAACGGCCAGAAATGAAGAACCAATAATAACATGTAGCCCATGGAAGCCGGTTGCCACAAAGAAGGTGGAGCCATACACGCCGTCTGCAATTGTAAATGGGGCTTCATAGTACTCCATGGCCTGAAGGAAGGTGAAGTAAAATCCGAGGAGAATAGTAAGGGTAAGGGATTGGATGGCCTGCTTTCGTGCCCCCTCTATGATGCTGTGGTGGGCCCAGGTGACTGTGACCCCCGAGGCAAGTAGGACCGCTGTGTTAAGTAGGGGCACTTCAAATGGGTCAAGTGCAGTGATGCCTGTGGGTGGTCAACACCCGCCTAGTTCTGGGGTGGGGGCCAGGCTTGCGTGATAAAAAGCTCAGAAGAACCCTAGGAAGAAGAAGACTTCTGAAGTAATAAAGAGAACTATACCATAGCGGAGTCCTTTTTGGACGGGGGGCGTGTGGTGTCCTTGGAAGGTGCCTTCCCGCACGATATCTCGCCACCACTGGTATATTGTGAGAAGAAGGAGGGCTGTTCCAAGGGTTATTAGGGTCGTGGACTGGAAGTGAAACCAGGTTGCGAGACCAGATGTTATTAATAGGGCAGCGATGGCTCCTGTTAGAGGCCAGGGGCTAGGGTCAACTATGTGGTAGGGGTGTGCTTGGTGGGCCATTAAACGTTTTCTTGTAGATAAAGTGTTAATAGGAGAACAAACACGTAGGCCTGAATTATAGCTACGGCGATCTCTAAGAGGGTCAGGAGAACAAGGACGGTCGATGTAAGGAGGGCCACGGCTGGCATGAGGGGTATGAGGACAAAAGCGGCTGTTGCAATTAGTTGAATAAGAAGATGGCCCGCGGTTAAATTTGCTGTTAGTCGAACCCCCAAGGCTAGAGGGCGGATGAAAAGGCTAATTGTTTCGATGATGATGAGGACAGGAATAAGGGGCCCGGGGGTGCCTTCTGGCAGGAGATGTCCTAGGGCGTGGGTTGGCTGGTTTCGCATTCCAATAATCACGGTTGCAAGTCAGAGGGGGGTTGCAAGGCCGAGGTTTAGGGAGAGTTGGGTGGTGGGTGTAAAAGTATAGGGAAGGAGGCCTAGCATATTTAGAGTGATCAGAAAAATTATTAAAGAGGTCAAAAGAGCAGCTCATTTATGACCCCCCGGGCTTAAGGGCAGAAGCAGTTGTTGTGTGAAGCGGTTAATAAACCAGCCTTGAAGGGCAAGGAAGCGGTTATTCAATCACCGGGCTGTGGGCGTGGGAAACAAGATCCAAGGAAGGGTGAGAGCGAGGGCCATTAAAGGGATACCCAGGTGTGTGGGGCTCATAAACTGGTCAAAGAAGCTTAGTGTCATGGTCAGGTTCAGGGGTCTGTTTTAGGTTTTTCAGTGCTTTGGAGTGTTGGCTCGTTGGGGAAGGTGTGGGCTAATACTTTAGGGGGAAGGATGGCTAAAAAAACCAACCACGAGAAGACTAGGATTGCAAATCAAGGCGTGGGGTTGAGCTGGGGCATGTCGCTAGGGGTGGTTGGGAGTCACCAAACTCCAGCTTAAAAGGCTAACGCTAGACCCTATTTAGCTTCTTAGCGAGGCGTCTTCAAGTATTAGGGAGGATCAGTTTTCAAAGTGTTCTAGGGGTACTGCTTCTACTACAATGGGCATAAAGCTGTGATTTGCCCCACAAATTTCAGAGCATTGGCCGTAGAAGACACCCGGCCGAGATGCAATAAAGGCGGTTTGATTTAATCGGCCTGGGACTGCGTCTATTTTAATGCCCAGGGCGGGCACTGCTCAGGAGTGGAGGACATCGTCAGCGGAAACTAAGACTCGGATGGGGGACTCTACGGGAACTACTATTCGATGGTCCGCCTCTAGGAGGCGGAACTGGCCGGGGATTAAATCTTGTGTGGGGATTATATATGCGTCAAACCCAAGGTCTTCGTAGTCTGTATATTCGTAGCTTCAGTACCATTGGTGGCCCACGGCTTTAATTGTAAGGAGGGGGCTATTGAGCTCCTCTATTAGGTAAAGAATGCGCAGAGAAGGTAGGGCAATAAGAATGAGGATAATTGCTGGGAGGACGGTTCAGATAATCTCAATTTCTTGGGAGTCTAAAATATACTTGTTTGTTAACTTGGTGGACACTATAGCCACAATAATGTAAAGTACCAAAGTGCTAATTAAGAAAACGATTATTAAGGCGTGGTCATGAAAATGAAGAAGCTCTTCTATTACAGGTGAAGCTGCATCCTGAAATCCTAACTGTAGGGGGTTGGGCGGCAAAACACGCGGGAGTTTAACCCACAACTATGCCTCGACAAGGCGGTGTAATATACTTTACTAGTGTCTTATAAAGGAAGTGACAGAGCGGTTATGTGGCTGGCTTGAAACCAGTTTATGGGGGTTCGACTCCTCCCTTTCTCGTTAGTTTGATTGAACTTGAACAAACGCAGGCTCCTCGAAAGTGTGGTAGGGGGGAGGGCAACCATGTAGTCACTCTACATTTGTTGTTGTGAGCTCTACTGCTAGAACTTCTCGTTTAGCAGCAAATGCTTCTCAGATAATGAATAGGAACATAATTACTGCGACCAAAGAGATTAGAGACCCAACCGATGAGACCGTGTTTCACAGGGTATAGGCATCTGGGTAATCGGAATATCGTCGAGGCATCCCAGCAAGTCCGAGGAAGTGTTGGGGAAAGAAGGTTAAGTTGACACCTGCAAACATTACCCCGAAGTGGATTTTTGTTCAAGTGCTGTGAAGGGTATAGCCTGAAAATAGCGGGAACCAGTGTACGAAGCCGGCAACAATAGCAAAGACAGCCCCCATGGACAGAACGTAGTGGAAGTGGGCAACCACGTAATAAGTGTCATGGAGAACAATGTCGAGGGAGGAGTTGGCAAGAATAATCCCTGTTAAACCGCCCACTGTAAAGAGAAAGATGAAACCCAGTGCCCAGAGAAGAGGGGTTTCTCATTTGATGGAGCCCCCATGGAGGGTGGCAAGTCAGCTAAAGACTTTTACGCCCGTAGGGATTGCGATGATTATGGTAGCAGATGTGAAATAGGCGCGGGTATCTACGTCTATTCCCACGGTAAACATGTGGTGGGCCCACACGATGAAGCCTAAGAGGCCGATGGCCATTATAGCTCAGACCATGCCCATATATCCGAAAGGTTCTTTTTTACCCGAGTAATAGGCAACAATATGCGAGATTATTCCGAAGCCGGGGAGAATGAGAATGTAAACCTCGGGGTGGCCAAAGAACCAGAACAGGTGTTGATAAAGGATTGGGTCTCCTCCCCCGGAGGGGTCGAAGAAGGTAGTGTTAAGGTTACGATCTGTTAGGAGCATGGTGATACCGGCTGCGAGGACGGGGAGGGAGAGAAGGAGCAGAACTGCCGTGATAAGCACGGATCAGACGAAGAGGGGTGTCTGGTACTGAGAGATCGCAGGGGGCTTCATGTTAATGATGGTTGTAATGAAATTAATTGCCCCGAGGATTGAAGAAATTCCTGCTAAGTGAAGGGAGAAGATTGTCAGATCAACGGAGGCCCCTGCGTGGGCTAAGTTGCCAGAGAGAGGGGGGTAAACTGTTCACCCCGTCCCAGCACCCGCTTCTACCCCCGAAGAAGCAAGGAGAAGGAGAAAAGAGGGGGGAAGGAGTCAAAAGCTCATGTTGTTTATTCGGGGGAATGCTATGTCAGGGGCCCCAATTATTAAGGGTACAAGCCAGTTTCCAAAACCCCCAATCATAATTGGTATTACTATAAAGAAAATTATTACGAACGCATGCGCTGTAACAAGGACATTATAAATTTGGTCGTCCCCCAGGAGGGCGCCGGGTTGGCTTAGCTCCGCTCGAATGAGGAGGCTTAGAGCTGTGCCCACTATTCCGGCTCAGGCACCAAATACTAGATAAAGGGTGCCAATGTCTTTGTGATTGGTCGAGAAAAATCAGCGTGTGATGGCCACAGGTAGGATGGCTGAGCATAGGCGGTGGATTGTAGACCCATAGACAGAGGTTCGACCCCTCTTCCTACCAAGCCCTAAGGTGTTTTCACATATAAGATTGCAAATCTTAAGAGGCAGACTAACTCCTGCTAGGGCTTCCCCCCGCCTTCTAAGGGCTGACAAGGCGGGGGGGAGTAGGTTGATGCCCGCTGGTTTGAGCGCTTAGCTGTTAACTAAGAATTTGTAGGATCGAGGCCTGCCAACCTAGAAAGGCTTTAGCTTAATTAAAGTGTCTGTTTTGCATGCAGTAGATGTGGGGTAGTATCCCGCAGGTCTTATTAGGGGCTGGGAGGTTTTCACTCCCGCTTAGGGCTTTGAAGGCCCTTGGTCTTGTGTTTAGCCTAAGCCTCTTAGATGGTTAGGAGGGCTACTGTGGTGGGGGTAAGGGGCAGTAGTAGTAGGGTTGCCGCGGCTGAGACAGCAGTGGGGAGCGTGAGTTGTGAAGGGGGGAAGCGTCAGGGGGTTACGCCAGTGGCATTATTAGGGGCCATGGTAAGCGTTATAGCATAGGAGAGGCGCAGGTAAAAGTATAGGCTGAGGAGGGCGGCTAATGCGGCTAGTGTTGCGGGAAGGGCCAGGTCTTGTTTGGCGAGCTCTTGTAGGATAAGTCATTTTGGTATAAACCCGGTAAGTGGGGGGAGGCCCCCTAGGGAGAGGAGGATGAGGGGGACGAGAGCGGTTAGGGCGGGTGCTTTTGCCCAGGAGGTGCTGAGAGCATTTAGGGTGGTTGAGTTGTTCAGTTTAAATACGAGAAAAGTGGAAAAGGTTATTAGGAAGTAGGTTAGCAGTGTTAGGAGGGTCAGGGAGGGGGAAAATTGTATTACGAGAAGTATCCAGCCAAGGTGGGCAATAGAAGAGTAGGCAAGAATTTTCCGTAGCTGGGTTTGATTCAGTCCGCCTCAGCCTCCTACAAGGGTTGATGTGAGCCCCAGGGCAATAAGAAGGGGAGAGTTTAGGGGTTGGATTTGCATGAGTAGGGCAAAGGGTGCTAATTTTTGTCAAGTGGATAAAATTAGTCCTGTGGTAAGATCTAGTCCTTGAAGGACTTCGGGCAATCATGCGTGTACTGGGGCTAGGCCCACTTTTAGTGCGAGGGCTAGAATAATAAGGGTAACTGGAAGGGGGTGGGATATTTGTTGAATATCCCACTGTCCTGTTATTCAGGCATTGGTGGTGCTTGCAAAGAGAAGTATTGCGGCACCGGTGGCCTGTGTTAGGAAATATTTAGTGGTGGCTTCCACTGCCCGTGGGTGGTGGTGTTGTATTATTAGGGGTATAATAGCAAGGGTATTTATTTCAAGGCCCATTCAGGCTAGCAGCCAGTGGGAGCTGGCGAAGGTGATTGTAGTCCCTAGGCCTAAACCAAATAGTAGGGTGGCTAAGATGTACGGGCTCATTAGCAAAGGAGGGATTTTAACCAACATGCTTGGGGTATGGGCCCAAGAGCTTAATTAGCTGACTTTACTAGGAAGTGGTGTAGTGGAAGCACTAAGAGTTTTGATCTCTTTAGGTAGGGTTCGAGCCCCTTCTTTCTAAGGGGCTGGGGGGACTCTAACCCCCATTGTTCACTCTATCAAAGTGGTCCTTTACTTCAGGCACGGCCCCGTGTTTACACTTGTGGGGGTAATCCGGCAAGGGCTACGGGGAGGGCAAGATGTCAAATAACCAGGGCTAATGTGAGGGGAAGGAAACTTTTTCAGATTAGGTGCATGAGTTGATCATACCGAAATCGGGGGTAGGAGGCCCGTACTCAAAGGAAGAGGACTGATAGAAGGGCCGCTTTGGTTATTAGGTTAATAGTGGTTAATTCTGGGAGGGTGGGGATGTGCGAGGCGCCTAAGAAGAGTGTGGCGGAGAGTGTATTTATAAGTAGGATGTTGGCGTATTCTGCGAGGAAAAAGAGGGCGAAGGGGCCTCCTGCATATTCTACGTTAAAGCCTGATACAAGTTCGGACTCCCCTTCGGTAAGGTCAAAGGGTGCCCGGTTGGTTTCAGCGAGGGTAGAGATGTATCATATGGCTGCCAGGGGTCAGGCAGGCAAGATTAGTCAAACGCTCTCTTGTGCAACGTTAAAGGTTTGTAGGGTGAAGCCCCCCGTGAAGATAATGATGTTTAGAAGAATGAGGCCAAGGCTTACTTCATACGAGATAGTTTGAGCAACCGCTCGAAGAGCTCCGATGAGGGCGTACTTTGAATTAGAGGCTCAGCCCGAGCCTAGGATGGAGTATACGGCCAGGCTGGACAGGGCGAGGATAAATAAGACACCAAGGTTCAGGTCAACCACGGGGTGGGGGAGGGGCAGGGGGGCCCAGAGGGTAAGGGCTAGGGTGAGGGCCAGCATTGGGGCTAACAGGAATAAGATTGGGGAAGCGGTAGAGGGGCGAACGGGTTCTTTAATAAATAGTTTAAGGCCGTCTGCAATAGGTTGCAAAAGTCCGTAAGGGCCTACGATGTTAGGGCCCTTCCGCAACTGCATATAGCCAAGCACTTTCCGCTCTAGAAGTGTGAGGAAGGCGACGGCCAGAAGAACAGGCAGGATGAAGGTCAGGGGGTTAATAATGTGAGTTATGATTGTAGTTATCATAGTTGGGGAGAGGGTTTGAACCTCTGTGGGAAGGGCTTAGACCTTTTGCAATTACCGGGCTCTGCCACCCCAACATGCCTTTTTCTTAGGCAGGGCGGCATGCCCTTTTGCCTGCTTTAGTTGTCTTCAGCAGGTAAGGGGGAGGCGTGCCTTAAGCATGGGCCTCTTCTTTTCGGTCCTTTCGTACTAGAAAAGAGCACTGCATAGATAGAAACTGACCTGGATTACTCCGGTCTGAACTCAGATCACGTAGGACTTTAATCGTTGAACAAACGAACCCTTAATAGCGGCTGCACCATTAGGATGTCCTGATCCAACATCGAGGTCGTAAACCCCCTTGTCGATATGGGCTCTAAAAGAGGATTGCGCTGTTATCCCTAGGGTAACTCGGTCCGTTGATCGGCATTGCCGGATCTTATTGGTCAGAATTTCTGTTCATTAGAGCCGTGGCTCTTAGCTGTAGGAGGGGTGCTCCCATTCCACGTGGGGGTTTTTTAATGCCCCGCGGTCGCCCCAACCAAAGACATTCGGGCAGGTTCCACTTGGTTTAAGCCTATATTCAGGGTTATTAACATGATCTGCCTTGGTGTCTAAAGCTTCATAGGGTCTTCTCGTCTTATGTTTGTATTCCCGCTTCTGCACGGGAAGATCAACTTCATTGACTGGAAAGAGGAGACAGTTAAGCCCTCGTTATGCCATTCATACAGGTCTTCATTTAAAAGACAAGTGATTGCGCTACCTTCGCACGGTCAAAATACCGCGGCCGTTAAACTAATAGTCACAGGGCAGGCGGGACCTCTTATTTGTTAAATTTGCAAGAGGCGATGTTTTTGGTAAACAGGCGAGGCTTGTTTGTGTTTGCCGAGTTCCTTCTCTTTCTTTTAGTCTTTCCCCGGGGGCACACCTGTGTGGGGTTAACGGTTGTTTCCTGAATGCTTTTCTTGTTGTTTAGTCTATTATTCAGTACCCTCTTTGTTTGGGGCCGTTAATGGTCGGCGGGGTGTCCGTTCCGACATACACGTGTGCAGGGAGAGAGCCAGAGGCTCTCTTATTACTCATATTAGCATAGTCACCCCCATGCATGCATGGGGCGGTTCATTATGTTTAGGGGGATAAGAGTTGGTGATCAGAATAAGCAGGGTCTGTATTATATTTGAGCTTTAACGCTTTCTAAGGGGGTGGCTGCTTTTAGGCCCACCCAAATATTCTCCTTTAGGTATTATGATCTTTACCCTCCTGATAAAGTTGTGTCTTGGTTCAAAGGGGCTGTACCCCCTTTGACTAACTCTCCTGGTTTCTTAAGTACATCAATAGGGGTTAATCTAGGGTGAAAAGAGAAGCCGGGAGGCTGAACTTCTATTCATTTCTTGAACAACCAGCTATAACTAGGTTCGGTAGGTCTGTCACCTCTACTCAAAGCTCTTCCCACTCTTTTGCCACAGAGACGGGTGTGCCCTATTAATAGGCGGTCTTGGAGTAGCTCACCTAGTTTCGGGGTATCAAACTAAAGCACGCTTTGCCTGGGTTACACTTGCTAAATCATGATGCAAAAGGTACGAGCTATAATCTCTGCTTTTTTAGGCTTCACTGGTCTTTTTCATCTCTCTTTCAGCGTTCCCTTGCGGTACTTTTTCTATTGCGCGGGGGTCCTTTTCTATCGCCTATACTAAGGGGGAAAAATGGTTTGTTTATATAAATACTAGTGTACTTGGGGGTTATTAACAGGGGGTGGTTGAGGTTGGTTGCTTGGGCTAGCTATAAAGCTTCAGGGCGATCCGACTTGCACGGATACCTTCTCAGTGTAAGGGAGACGCCCTTCTAGCTTGGCTACGCTCTGATTTTTCCAAGCGCACCTTCCGGTACGCTTACCATGTTACGACTTGCCTCCCCTTTGCAATTATTAGGTTTTAGTTAATTAGGTTGGTGGGCTTGGGGAGAGTGACGGGCGGTGTGTGCGCGCTTTAGGGCCGATTTCAGCGGAACACTCTATTTTCTGCTTACTGCTAAATCCTCCTTCAAATGTACGTTTCAGTGCATTATCCGTATTCGCTGCAGCAGCGAATGTAGCCCATTTCTTCCCCTCCCATGCGCTACACCTCGACCTGACGTTCTGGGCTCAGCCAGTTTTGCTTACTATTAAACCTTCACAGGGTAAGCTGACGACGGCGGTATATAGGCGGGTAAAACAAGGAAAGGTGAGGTTGAACGGGGGCTATCGGTTCTAGAACAGGCTCCTCTAGGGGGGTTTAAAGCACCGCCAAGTCCTTTGGGTTTTAAGCTGTTGCTCGTAGTTCCCAGGCGGATAGTGGGTGTGGGGCACTATCAATGTTTAGGGCTAGGCATAGTGGGGTATCTAATCCCAGTTTGTACCGTAGCTTTCGTGGGTTCAGACAGATAAAGCTACCTTCGTGGCTGAGCTTCTTGTCCTCGGGTGCGTATAACAGCCGTGAGGATGTTCGGCTTTAGTAAAATTCTAACTTAACCACTCTTTACGCCGGGGTCTTTCAACTTGGGCCTCTCGTATAACCGCGGTGGCTGGCACGAGTTTTACCGGCCCTCTTAGCTTTAACTAAGTCAAGTTTTCACTTATGGCTTAATGTTTATCACTGCTGAGTCCCCTTGAGGGTGTGGCTAAGCAAGGCGTCGTGGGCTCAACTAGAGATGTGCCTGATACCTGCTCCTTGTTCCCGGGCGGGGAACTGGAGGGCATTCTCACAGGAGTGCGGATACTTGCATGTGTAAGTTTAGCTAAAGTTGATAGTAAAGTCAGGACCAAGCCTTTGTGCTTGCGGGGCTTTCTAGGGCCCATCTTAACATCTTCAGTGTTATGCTTTGGTTAAGCTACGTTAGC